TTCCCGGAGTCCATTCTCCGGGGAATTCTATTCTGTTTTCGCTATTCATATATATGATATATGACTTTTGAATCTCTTTTATTTGCTAATCTTATTGGAAATCATGTAAAGACAATTCTTATTTGATATAGCTATTTGTGCAAGTATTTTACGATTAAGAAGCAATTGCTTCTTGTACAGATTGTGCATGAATTTACTATAACTATAGAATACCATATTCTCACGAGCTGCTGCATTTATTCGAGTGATCCACAAACGACGAAAGTCCCTCTTTTGTCTGCCCCTATCCCGATGAGAGGAAACCAAAGCTCTCATTTTCTGTTGAGTAGCAGTTCGGGTAAGTCTTGAATGGGCCCCTATAAAGGTTGATGCAAATAAACGAATTTTTGTTCGACGTCTCCGAGCTATATATCCTCGTCTAACTCTGGTCATTGAATCAAATTAAACTTTAATGAATAACTAATTGATTTCTTTTCTTTCAGTCATCCTCTTATCCCCCTCTAGTTAATTAATACCAAAACGGATTATTCCGATATATAAAATATAAATTCCAATGGCTTTTGCTACTATGACCTTCCCAACCACGATTTTTTATTCTTTCCGGGTATTTTATTTTACCCAGAAAGAATAAATCCTAGCGATAAAAAAAAATAGTGGGTTCCATCGTTTCTATGGTTACTTCGTAAACGGTGAGGTCCTCTCTATACACCGGAGCCTTTTCTTTCATTTAACCAAATGTTATTGTGAACTTGTATAGTTCACACTCCTTAGTTTAGCTCTACCAATCAGTAATAGTTCTTTTCACAAAAGGGTTATCCATACAGTGACGGCATTTAATTATGAAAGTTGGCTAGGTAGCTGACCTTGTTAGTCCGTTCTTTCAAGAATAGGAACATAACCTTTTTGCTTCTTATAGTACTATTTCCTCCGCTTAATAGATAACTATTTGCTACCAATGGGGAATTACTTCTCATCTCAAACTGAGGTGATTGGATTTGCACCAATGGAAACCATAAATTTCATACACAAAAATATAGGTAGATGATGGATCTTTATCTTTATAGATAGTAAATAACGTTTTTCCATCCTATCTATCTTTATTCCTTGGTACTGGTGATTGGTACTTGAAAAATTGCTGCATTTATTTTATTTTGTTTGAACTCATGATCTAAACGAGTCGCACATACACCCGAGTACATGTTCCCCGTCGTTGAGGGCACCCCCTAAGTGCGGGAGATTTCGTGATATTTCGTATTGGCTGTCTTGTGTTTCTAATAAGTTGTTTAATTGTCGGCATATCATACATATATATAATAAAATAGGTTGGTTTAGATCGATCTTAACCTGATTTATTGATGATTATGAATTATTTACATTCAATATCAAATCATGGAAAAATAGAATTATGGAGGGAATCGTAGATTTAGGCGAAATCCCCAGTGGTTTCATTTTCGACCGCTACAAGATCAACAATGCCATGAGCTTGGGCTTCTGTTGCTGACATAAAAACATCTCTCTCCATGTCTTCGGATATAACCCATAAAGGGTTACCTGTTCTTTGTACATAAACCTTTGTGAGGGTTTCGCGAAGTCTGAGTAGTTCTTCCGCTTCCAAGATAAATTCCCCTGCTTGTGCCTCATAAAAAGAACTCGCAGGTTGGTGAATCATAACCCTGATAATATAATATTGATCTAACATCATGCATGAACGGTTCTTCTATCTTGAAGAATTGGATTAAAGTAAGGACTAAAAAAAAAAATAGAATTGAACGACGGACCGTACAGGCACCTTTTGCGCATTGCATACGGCTCTGCAATGGAATTTCCCCTTTCCCCCTTCTATTCTATCGAAGAAAAAAAAAGAATCCATCCGACCTAGATTGTTGAATGATCCATTTACCACCCTTCCTTTCATTCATATTGTAATGTAAAAAAAAAAAATACTATGATGGTTCTGTTGCTTTCTATATTTATCTCGTCTGTGATTTAGCAATCCCAAAGTTTCTTTTTGATACGATCAAATAAGCAAAAATTCTCTTTTTTTTTCGTACTCTTTTCTTCGTAAGAGAAATATCAAAAAAAGGCTTCTGGTGTGGAAGAAAACGGTTTGTGACGCTGAAATGTACTCCCGACATAGAAGATCAAGTCGGAAATAATCTTTTTTCATACTACTATCTCGATAAAAAATATCGTGTTAGGAAAAACAATAATAGTTTGTTCATATCGAACTCGAAGTGCCATGCTATTATTACCTATTATTCATATTCAATATGGCGAAGGCATAGTCTTCTTCTTCTTTTTTTTTTCAAATAAAAACTCATTGGCGCCAAGCATGGGGGAATGCTAGACGTTTGGTAATTTCTCCTCCGACCAGAATGAAGGATCCCATTGAAGCGGCTAATCCCATGCATATTGTATGTACATCGGGCGAAACAAATTGCATAGTATCATAAATAGCGATTCCTGGTATTACCCATCCGCCAGGGGAGTTTATAAACAAATAAAGATCCTTAGTATCATCTTCTATACTGAGATATACCATGAGACCAACAAGTTGATTTGAGATCTCGCTATCAACTTCTTGGCCTAAAAAAAGTAATCTTTCTCGATAAAGTCGGTTGATTAGGACAAAATTATATCCCTTTTGAACCGTACATGCATCTTTGGATGCATACGGTTCAAAAAAATTGCGAAAATAAAGAATCAATGTGTCGATTCCAATCCTATCTCTTTTTTTTTGAAGAGATTTCTTCTTTTCTAATGAAGGGGTTTTTTCTTCCCTAAAAAAAAAAAGAATTTACTGAACTTATTTAATTAACCTCTCATTGATGTATTGTTTCGTCGAGATTTAAATCACGATGTCATTTTCTTGTTCCTGAATGGGCCCTTTGAATTCTTTTAGGTTCATGTTCTACTCCGGGGAAAGATCTATCCGAATTCTAGTTGTACATATAGGACAAATGATCTCAGTACCACTTCTTTTTGCTACGACTTTTTTTTTCAATTCGTTTCATGCCCCCCAAAAACGATTCGATGTATTTATTATAATGGTTGACATGGCAGTTTAAGAGTGCCTCTCTAATTAAATAAATAAAATATAAGAATCTTCTATGCATAGCTACAAGCGGTAATTCTACATATATTACTATTACCCATTTGGTATTTTATGAGCAGAGCCTGGATACTCCATTTTTTTAGTCCAAGTTAACCATAAATTCTTCTAATTAAGAATATTGCTCCTCAATCTAAATTAATCTAATTTAACTTCACGCTACGTATGATTGATTCTTCAATCAATACAATATTTCTTGGGCGAAACAGAGGATATCTCGATCGGGGGAAAAAATGGGGAAATCCCATATGACCCAATATGTCTGACAAGTCGCACTATACGTCAACCCAAACTGCATCTTCCTCTCCAGGACTCCGAAAAGGTACTTTTGGAACACCAATGGGCATTAAATTAAAGAAAAAATTTAAGTACTATACTTCACTTTAATATGGAAACGTAAGAATGAGTTTCTTGTCTTCATCATTTTTTTTTTCTATTTTTTCTACTTTTACTTTATACAATACACAAATTCGAACACAAATTCGAAGGTTTTTAGAGAAAGACAGAATTAATAAATAAAAATCTTAATGAAGAGATAGATCGTTCGAATAATAAAAAAGTATCCATACATTCATTCCCCCAAAACAGGACTAATGCTCCCATTGCGTATTGGTACTTATCGGGTATAGAATAGATCTGCTTCTCTTTGTTCTTACGAACAGAATTCAGCCGTTATTTTCAACGGAATACAATAAAAAGTAACCTTTTCTCATACAGAATTCGCTGAAAAGGTTAGGTAAATAGTATAAGTCTATTGCAATGCGATAAAGTTACATAGTGTCTATTTTTCTTTGAGAAAGGGGTATTTCCATGGGTTTGCCTTGGTATCGTGTTCATACTGTCGTATTGAATGATCCCGGCCGATTGCTTTCTGTCCATATAATGCATACGGCTCTAGTTTCTGGTTGGGCCGGTTCGATGGCTCTATACGAATTGGCGGTTTTTGATCCCTCTGACCCCGTTCTTGATCCAATGTGGAGACAAGGTATGTTCGTTATACCCTTCATGACTCGTTTAGGAATAACCAATTCATGGGGTGGTTGGAGTATTTCAGGAGGAACTGTAATGAATTCGGGTATTTGGAGCTATGAAGGCGTGGCAGGAGCACATATTGTGTTTTCTGGCTTGTGTTTTTTGGCGGCCATCTGGCATTGGGTGTATTGGGACTTAGAAATATTCTGTGATGAACGTACGGGAAAACCTTCTTTGGATTTGCCCAAAATCTTTGGAATTCATTTATTTCTCTCAGGAGTGGCTTGCTTTGGCTTTGGCGCATTTCATGTAACAGGCTTATATGGTCCTGGAATATGGGTGTCTGATCCTTATGGACTAACTGGAAAAGTACAATCTGTAAGTCCAGCGTGGGGCGCGGAAGGTTTTGATCCTTTTGTTCCCGGCGGAATCGCCTCTCATCATATTGCAGCAGGTACACTGGGCATATTAGCAGGCCTATTCCATCTTAGTGTCCGTCCGCCTCAACGTCTCTACAAAGGATTACGTATGGGCAATATTGAAACTGTACTTTCTAGTAGTATCGCTGCTGTTTTTTTTGCAGCTTTTGTTGTTGCTGGAACTATGTGGTATGGTTCAGCAACAACCCCAATCGAGTTATTTGGTCCCACTCGTTATCAGTGGGATCAGGGATACTTCCAGCAAGAGATATATCGAAGAGTTGGTGCCGGACTAGCTGAAAATCTAAGTTTATCGGAAGCTTGGTCTAAAATTCCTGAAAAATTAGCCTTTTATGATTACATTGGTAATAATCCGGCAAAAGGGGGATTATTCAGAGCGGGCTCAATGGATAGCGGGGATGGAATAGCTGTTGGATGGTTAGGACATCCCGTCTTTAGAGATAAAGAAGGGCGCGAGCTTTTTGTACGTCGTATGCCTACTTTTTTTGAAACATTCCCGGTAGTTTTAGTAGATGGAGATGGAATTGTTCGGGCAGATGTTCCTTTTCGAAGGGCAGAATCGAAGTATAGTGTTGAACAAGTAGGTGTAACTGTTGAGTTCTATGGTGGCGAACTCAATGGAGTCAATTATAGTGATCCTGCTACTGTGAAAAAATATGCTAGGCGCGCACAATTAGGCGAAATTTTTGAATTAGACCGGGCTACTTTGAAATCTGATGGTGTTTTTCGTAGTAGTCCAAGGGGTTGGTTCACTTTTGGGCATGCTTCTTTTGCTTTGCTTTTCTTTTTTGGACATATTTGGCATGGCGCTAGAACCTTGTTTAGAGATGTTTTTGCTGGTATTGATCCGGATTTGGATGCTCAAGTGGAATTTGGAGCATTCCAAAAACTTGGAGATCCAACTACAAAGAGACAAGTAGTTTGATACAAGACTGCTCTGGCATCTTTATCCTCTATCTCTATTTTTTTATCGGGTACCCGATAAAAAAATAGAGACTTGAATCAACTTCTTTTCGTTGATTCTTTCCCCTCTTTTTTTATGGTATGGTAAATGATCCCACTCAAACAAATAGATGTGAAAGCTATAATTGTAAACCACGATCGAATCTATGGAAGCATTGGTTTATACATTCCTTTTAGTCTCGACTTTAGGGATAATTTTTTTCGCTATCTTTTTTCGAGAACCACCTAAGGTTCCGACTAAAAAATAATGAAATAATTTTGCATTATATCAACTGAAGTAATGGGCCCCCATATCAGGAGGCTCATTACTTCAACGAGTCTAGTCCCCGTGTTCCTCGAATGGATCTCTTAGTTGTTGAGAGGGTTGCCCAAAAGCGGTATATAAGGCGTACCCCGTAAAGCTTACAAGTAAACCTGATATGAAGATGGCGACTAGGGTTGCTGTTTCCATTTTTAGAAAATTTCAAGATCACAATGAATCTACGATAAGATCGTTTATTTATTTACAATTACAACGGAATAGTATACAAAGTCAACCGATCTCAACCAATGATTAAATAGGATTTATGGCTACACAAACCGTTGAGGGTAGTTCTAGATCTAGGCCAAGACAAACTACTGTAGGGAGTTTATTGAAACCATTGAATTCGGAATATGGTAAAGTAGCTCCGGGCTGGGGGACTACACCACTTATGGGAGTTGCAATGGCTCTATTTGCAATATTCCTATCTATTATTTTGGAAATTTATAATTCTTCCGTTTTACTGGATGGAATTTCAATGAGTTAGGTTCATAAGAACTATGAAGCTCTAGTTTTTCAATCAAAAAAATTTTTATTTAAAACTTGGATTTATAGACCTTTTTGGTAGTTCGACTGTGGTATTTCTTTTTTCGGTATTTCCGGAATATGAGCGTGTGACTTGTTATAATTGATCCTATTGATAATACAGAGAACGACCCTGTCATCTCTATTAAGATGATTCTACCCCGTCGGATATTTATTCGAATATCTGGAACACGGAATATTATAGAAAAAATGAAGAAAAGAAATATTCTAACTATGATTCATACCTATTATTTAGACCTCGCAACCGGACTAAAAAAAAATTTCAGATGGGTATTTCCTAAATTAAATAATTTTGATTTCTTTAGACTTATTAAATTAATTTTATCTGAAGAACAACTTCTTTCTCTAGATTTTGTTGAGTCATTACATCCACTCATTGAAATTGAATAAGTGATGATCAAATGGTTTTTACTCAAAGAACCCTTTTATTTAGCTTGGGATTAAATCATCGTGGTTCTTGTATGAATCTGAGGTTTTAATTGATTTATAGGGTCTTAACAAGGGAATTCCTATCAACAGTAAAACAAAAGTCGACCCGCATTACGCACAAAAAACAAAAAATTAAATAACAAAAACAAACAAAAATAGGAAAGAGAAGATTCAAGAGGCCTGGAACGATTAATATAAAGAAAGGTGTACGAGCTAACTTGATATTTTTGGCATTAGCATCACAAAGAAGAGATTTCGGATTTTTTTTACTTCCTATCTTTGGGACAAATTGAATCGAGCAGCTAAGAAGTTTTTAACTTTCTATTGCATATCTGTCGAAATCGGTATTTGTGTGTTTCTGTTTGAGCCGTACGAGATGAAATTCTCATATACGGTTCTCAGGGGGGGGGGTGCTCTCGGATTCCCTATCTCAATAAAGTATATGATTGGTTCGAGGAACGTCTCGAGATTCAAGCGATTGCAGATGATATAACTAGTAAATATGTTCCTCCTCATGTCAACATATTTTATTGTCTAGGAGGAATCACGCTTACTTGTTTTTTAGTACAAGTAGCTACGGGTTTTGCTATGACTTTTTACTATCGTCCAACTGTTACGGAGGCCTTTTCCTCTGTTCAATACATAATGACTGAAGCCAACTTTGGTTGGTTAATTCGATCAGTTCATCGATGGTCAGCAAGTATGATGGTTCTAATGATGATTCTGCACGTATTTCGTGTGTATCTTACAGGTGGGTTTAAAAAACCTCGTGAATTAACTTGGGTTACAGGTGTGGTTCTGGCTGTATTGACTGCATCTTTTGGTGTAACTGGTTATTCCTTACCTCGGGACCAAATTGGTTATTGGGCAGTAAAAATTGTGACAGGCGTGCCTGACGCTATTCCTATAATAGGATCTCCTTTGGTAGAGTTATTACGCGGAAGTGCTAGTGTGGGTCAATCTACCTTGACTCGTTTTTATAGTTTACACACTTTTGTATTGCCTCTTCTTACTGCCGTATTTATGTTAATGCACTTCCTAATGATACGTAAGCAAGGTATTTCGGGTCCTTTATAGCTTTATTTTATAGAGTATAGAGAAAACAGATCATAGATATTTGTAATTTCTGATATATCGTATCGGGAAGGAACAATAGTATTTCATTGCTACAAATATGTATTATTGAAAAAATAAGACATGTTTTTTGATACTTCTCTTCAACTCCGAAGTATTTTAGTTCTTATTTGATAAGAATAGTTGAAGTGGATTCTCCGAAGAGAGGATGGATTGGATTATGGGAGTGTGTGACTTGAACTATTGATTGGGCCATGCCGATATATTATTTTATCCGCCACGTTGGAATTCACAACCAAACGTGTCTCCGCATCCAACCACCACGTAAATCCCCCTATGTAGCATAGGATAGGCCGGTTCGCTTGAGGAGAATCTTTTCTATGATCATGCCCGAATTATGTCATGCATGAACAGGCTCCGTAAGATCCTGTAGAATAAGTGATGTGGCACGATCCAATGTTTTATCTATCCCACTTACTTATTTATAGTATGGAAATGCATTCATTTCCTCTGCATCGACCTCGATCTATAATATGATACTATCGGAGTGAAATAAGGGATCTAAGGAAGAACAGAGGCTAGACTTTATTAGTAACAAGTAAAGACTTTGTATGTAAGAAAATCGAGATGTTGTGGGGAAAAAAACGAATCAAATCAAAAAGACATGAGACAGTCCAAAAAGCCCTTGATTATGATCAAATTTTAAGCCTACTTGGATATTGAGCATTTATCTGTAAGAACTAAATTATTTGCACTGAATATGAATAGGTGCAACTTCGGAAATGGGATCTAGTAAATCCTTTCTTACTTACATAAAGTCATTCTATTTTATATGTGTGGATATGTATTAAATATAGATTTTCTATCAATCTATTTCTGTAATTCTTTTGAATCTTGCTCGAGCCGGATGATGAAAAATTATCATGTCCGGTTCTTTCGGGGGATGGATCCATAAGAATTCACCTATCCCAATAACAAAGAAACCTGACTTGAATGATCCTGTATTAAGAGCTAAATTGGCCAAAGGGATGGGGCATAATTATTATGGAGAACCCGCATGGCCCAATGATCTTTTATATATTTTTCCGGTAGTAATTCTAGGTACTATTGCATGTAATGTCGGCTTAGCAGTCCTAGAACCATCAATGATTGGTGAACCGGCAGATCCATTTGCAACTCCTTTGGAAATATTGCCCGAATGGTACTTTTTTCCTGTATTTCAAATACTCCGCACAGTACCCAATAAATTATTGGGTGTTCTTTTAATGGTTTCAGTACCAACAGGATTATTAACAGTACCCTTTTTGGAGAATGTTAATAAATTCCAAAATCCATTTCGTCGTCCAGTAGCTACAACAGTCTTTTTGATCGGTACCGCAGTAGCTCTTTGGTTAGGTATTGGAGCAACATTACCTATTGATAAATCTCTAACTTTAGGTCTTTTTCAAATTGATTCAACTGTGAAATACCACGATGTAGGTATCTAGGGAATAGTCGCTTCTAAAGTGAATCTTCCCTAGATACATGAATTTTATTATGATCTATTTCACGAAAATACGGATTGCGTGTCGAAGATAAAAAATGAAGTTTTTTTTTTATAATAAAAAAAGAATATGAAATAATTTCTTTAAAATGAAAACTTATTCTTAGGTAAATTGATTGCGAAATGTTTCTGTAGAGTGTCCAATATCCGTTTTACATCTTCTGTACGAAAATATTCAATTCTCATAAGATCCTCCTGACTGTTACTCAAAAGGTCCAATAATGTATGTATATTGGACTTTTTGAGACAATTATAGGTCCTAGGAGATAGTTCTAATTGGTCAATAAAAATACATTTCAATGGAATTCCTTTTTTGTTTTTCCTTAGCTTAGTTAATCCATTTTGAAAGGTAAAAGGAGGTAGAGTAAACCTGTTTTTATTTTCCTCGAAATGAATGCTCCTTTCCTCCGCATGCAGAAAAGGAATAAAGAAATTAATCAAATTACGAGAAGCTTCATAAAGTGCTTCCTTAGGAGTTAAACTTCCATTCGTCCATATTTCTAGAAAAAGTATTTCTTGTTTTTCATTTCCATTTCCATAAGAATGAATACTATGATTCGCATTTCGAACAGGCATGGATACAGCATCTATAGGATAACTTCTGTTTTGAGAGTTATTTGTGGGGTTTATACGGTATCCGCGATCTCTATTGATTTGTAATCCAATACGCAAATCAATTGGTTCCGTCAGGTTAGCTATATGCTGTGTTGCGTCAACTATTTCCACGGAAGGCGGTGAGATGATATCTTGAGCGGTTACGTATCTAGGACCCCTAACGCAAATGGATGCGTCTCTAACTCCATACAGATTACTTCTCAATACAATTTCTTTCAAATTTATTAAAATTTCATGTATCGATTCCTCAATACCTACTATCGTAGAATATTCATGTGGCACCTTCTCAGATTTAGCACGTGTGATACATGTTCCTTCTATTTCTCCAAGTAAAGCCCTTCGCATGGCAATACCTATGGTATCGGCTTGCCCTTTCATGAGCGGGGACAGAATGAAACGACCATAATAAAGACGCATACTGTCTACTCTTGATTCAACACATTTCCACTGTAGTGTTCGAGTGGATCCTGCTATTTCCTCTCGAACCATACTAATATTATTATTTGATCAGATCATTGAATCGTTTATTTCTCTTGAAATCCATTTCATTCTTTTTTTTACACACGTCTTTTTTTGGGAGGTCTACATCCATTATGCGGCATAGGTGTTACATCACGTACGAAACTTAATAGTATACCACTTCTACGAATAGCCCGTAATGCTGCGTCTCTTCCGAGACCGGGACCTTTTATCATAACTTCTGCTCGTTGCATACCCTGATCTACTACAGTACGAATAGCATCTAAAGCGGCTGCTTGCGCAGCATAGGGTGTTCCCCTTCTTGTGCCTTTGAATCCAGAAGTACCGGCGGAGGCCCAAGAAACCACTCGACCTCGTACATCTGTAACAGTTACAATGGTATTGTTGAAACTGGCTTGAACATGAATAACTCCTTTTGGTATTCTACGTTCAGTCTTACGTAAACTAATACGCCCATTCCTACGCGAACCAATTCTTTGTATAGGTTTTGCCATATTTTATCATCTCATAAATATGAATCAGAAATATATAGAAAGATACGGAGATATCCATTTCATGTTAAAACAAATCTTTTATTTTTACATAACTCCTCTTTGAGAAACTTTAGAAAGATTATCCTTGTCTCTGTTTATGTCTCGGATTGGAACAAATCACTATAATTCGTCCGCGCCTACGGATCAGTCGACATTTTTCACAAATTTTACGAACAGAAGCCCTTATTTTCATATTTCTCACTCCTTACTTTAATTTTTAATCTATTCCTTGGAAGAAAATAAGTCTCTTGTTTTTTTTTTTTTCTTCAAATTGTATCTTTGATGAAAGGGATGTTTTCAAAAAGAATCTATCTAATCGTTCGAATCTTTGTTCCGAAGTCTATAAATTATACGTCCCCTGGTTGAATAATATTGCCTTATTTCGATTTTGATTCTATTCCCCGGCAGTGTTCGTATCAAACTGCGTCGGATCCTCCCCGAAATGGAACCTAGAATTAGATCTTCATTATATAAACGAATTCGGAGAGCATACCATTGGGAAATGATTCAGTAATTAAACCTTCATGAATCATTTTTTTTTCATTCCAGGCAACCTCCTTGAAGTATCAACTAATGGAGGAAGAGTTATATAACTCACCTTTCCTCTCTATTTCACAAATAGGAAGTTAGAGAGAAAATGAGGATACCGGAGGAGGATCACCATATATAACACAAAATTTCTCCTCCAATTTTTTCTAGTCTAGCTTCTCGATCTGTCATTATGCCTCGAGAAGTGGAAAGAATTACAATTCCCATCCCACCTAAAATCTTAGGAATTTTTTTATAGTTGGAATAAATTCGTAGACCGGGTCGACTGATACGTTTTAAAATAGTTCTATATATTCCTTTCCTAGTTCTTCTATGGCGCAAGGTTGAAACCAAGAAATTTTTATTACTTTCCTGATGTTTCCGAACATTTTCAATAAAACCCTCTCGTAGGAGTATTTTAACAATGTTTTCGGTGATATTTGTGGATACTATTCGAACCGTTCCATTTTTACTTATGTCAGCATTTCTTATAGAAGTTATTATATCAGCAATAGCGTCTCTGCCCATGACGAATTATAATTATTGGTGCTTCCTAATTTTGATATAATCAACATGTTTTTTTATTTGATTCAAAGTATTCATTATTTAATGAAATTTGAAATTTATTATGAAATTAATTATTAAATTATTAAAAGTATATGCGTGAGACACAATCTATTAATTGGGTTTATTTCAGATATTCTACTAGAACAATATCATAGTTTGATCTATGACTATGAGTCTTTATAATACCTCGGGAGCTAATGAAACTATTTTAGTAAAATTCAACTGTCTCAATTCCCGAGCAATCGCACCAAAAACTCGAGTTCCTTTTGGATTTCCTTCTTGATCAATGACAACCGCTGCATTGTCATCATATCGTATTATCATACCGTTGTCACGTTTGAGTTCTTTACATGTACGTACAATTACAGCTCTTATTACTTCTGATCTTTCTAGAGGCATATTGGGCACTGCTTCCTTAATTACAGCAACAATAACGTCACCAATATGAGCATATCTATGATTACCAGCTCCTATGATTCGAATACACATTAATTCTCGAGCTCCACTGTTATCTGCTACATTCAAAAGGGTCTGAGGTTGAATCATATCATTTTTATTTGAATTTTTTATTTCAATGCAAAGAATGAGGAAAAAGAAGAAATAGTATTTGTCTAGAAATAAAGAAACTCGTGATTGTTTTTTCATCCCTTTTTTTATATTTAGTTCTACATCCCTATCCTGAAATAACAAATTGAGTTTTTATAGGCATTTTGCACGCAGCTATTGAAATTGCTGCTCTGGCTACAGTTTCTGAGACTCCGCCCATTTCATAAAGTATTCGACCGGGTTTAACAACAGATACCCAATATTCGGGAGATCCCTTTCCCGACCCCATACGTGTTTCTGCGGACCTTACTGTAATAGGTTTATCGGGAAAAACACGTACCCATATTTTTCCACCACGACGTGCATATCGTGTCATTGCTCTTCGTCCTGCTTCTATTTGTCTAGCGGTAATCCAAGCGGGTTCAAGTGCCTGAAGAGCATATCTGCCGAAACAAATATGATTACCCCGGCAAGATATTCCTTTCATTCTTCCTCTATGTTGCTTACGAAATCTGGTTCTTTTGGGGTTATAGTTGATGGTTTTTTCCCACCTCTACTACAGAACCGGACATGAGAGTTTCTTCTCATCCAGCTCCTCACGAATGAAAGGATTCGATAATATTACAGATGCACATGTATTTAATGACTAATACATTAAACTAAGTAATGGGATTTATTGATATTATATTTCATTTATTAGATAAGAATATTAGATAAGAAGCTGTATATACAGTTAGATTTGTCTATTTATAGATATAGATAATGTTTCTTTTTTATACCGTATTCTTATTTTTTTTTACTTTTCTTTTAGTAAATTATTGAATCAAGACAATATTGGAATCCAATAAATAAGAAATAAGGGTTTCGCGGGCGAATATCGACTCTTTCCTTTTCCTGCTTTATTCGTAGGATCAATCCACGACCTCTCAAAGTAAAAAAATTTGTTCTTGGTTCATTCCGCCATCCCGCCTGCTCAATCATTTGGATTCTTTTAAATAGAATCCTATATAGTCACAGGTTTCGTCGTTCCTATAGCTTCTCCATTAATGATTAGGCCCGAACTCTGCAATGGAGCTCTCAACAAAATCTGTTCCCGAGTTAATCTCCTCAGTTTCTATTAACCCGAAGCTCTTTATTATTTATATATCATTTATTATTTATATATCAATCGATACAATATTAAACAATATTAAAACAATATGAAATTAATGCTTTATTACACTGCCTTTTATTTATATGAGGTAATTCATAGACCATACATATTGGAATTATATATCATTGATATTTTTGTTCTCTCTTTCTATCACCTTTCCATTTATCCGCATCCCTTTCTTTTTTTTTTTTATTTCAAATCCACAATCGGATTTGTTTGTTATGGAACAATTTCAGTTGTTACAATTATATGATTGATCCAGTCATATAGTGACTGTTTTTGGGATCTCGACAATATGAAGCAATAAGTTAGTTATTAGTTTTTAATTTATTTTTATTATTTTTATATAGTAGTTGTAGTTATTGAGTTAATACTAGGGGTCAGTCTTTTTTTGATCCTACTAAAAACTCTAAAGAAAAAACTAACGAGTCACACACTAAGCATAGCAATTATATAAAAAAAAGTTTAATTTCTTTTTTATTCAACCTTATAGAATTAGAATTGTTTCTTTTTGTTTGATTTAACAGAAAAATAGAAAAAGTTTCTAGTTTTTTGTTCTATATACCACTATATTACTGGATAGAATGACAAGATAAATAAGGGTCTATTATTCTTCATCCACAAATATCCAAATTTTGAGGCCTAGTACTCCATGGATAGTTCGAATTGTATAGGAACAATGATCAATTTTAGCGCGAATTGTTTGTAGAGGAACTCTACCTTCTCTGATCCATTCGACACGTGCAATTTCTTTTCCGTCAATACGTCCTGCAATTTGTATTTGAATTCCTTTTGTATCTGTTTGTTCAGTTAATTCAATAGCTCTTTTCATTGCTTTTCGAAACGAAACTCTATTTCTTAATTGAGAAGCCATATATTCTGCAAGAATATTGGGGTCTCCATAAGGTTTTTCTATTCGTGTGATAGCAATGTTGATTCTTCGGTTCACAGAACGAAATTCTTTTTGTACATTCATCTGTAATTCTTCGATTCCTCGTGTTCGGCCCTCTATTAATAAATTTGGGAATCCAATATGTATTATGACCTGGATTAAATCAATTCTTTTTTGAATTTCTATACGCGCAATTCCAATTCCTTCGAAACCTGAGGATATTCTCTTATTTTTTTGTACATAGTTCTTGATACAATTCCGTATTTTCTCATCTTCTTGTAGACCTACAGAAAAATTTTTGGGTTGTGCGAACCAAAAGGAATGATGATTTTGGGTTGTACCAAGTCTGAAACCAAGCGGATTAATTTTTTGTCCCATATTTTTTAGTATATTATCTTTTCATCTATTTTTTTCTAAATAAGAATCTAAATCTTAAATTCATCGAAAGATAATTTTGATTTATCTTTTAATACAATTGTTATATGACAAGTAGGTCTTTTTATCGGATAACTACGTCCTCGAGCTCTAGGCCTTAATTTTTTCACAAAAGGCCCTCCATTGACTTCGGCTTTACTAATGAATAAATCGGTTTCGTTCAAACCCATATTATGGCTAGCGTTTGCTGCTGCGGAATAAACCAATTTTAAAATGGGATAAGATGCTCGATAAGGCATAAGTTCCAATATCATAAGTGTTTCCTCATAAGAACGCCCGCGAATCTGATCAATTACTCTTTGTGCTTTGAAAACAGACATACATATATGTTGAGCTAAAACTTTTACTTCTCCACTCGAATTTGAGTTCTTTTTCTTTATCATAAGGTTATCTCCCGCCAATGAATGATAAGTATCTATTTTTTTTCCAAATTAACGACGAGATTTATTATCGTTTCTCGCATGTCTCGCGAAAGTCAGAGTAGGCGCGAATTCTCCCAATTTGTGACCTACCATACGATCTGTTATATAAATAGGTAAATGTTCCTTTCCATTATGAATAGCGATTGTATGGCCAATCATTTTGGGTATAATGGTAGATGCCCGAGACCAAGTTACTATTATTTCTTTCTCCTCCCTCATGTTGAGTTTTTCCATTTTTCTTGATAAATGATTAGCTACAAAAGGGTTTTTTTTTAGTGAACGTGCCACAGCTGATTACTCCTTTTTTTACATTTTAAAGATTGGCATTCTATGTCCAATAGAATATCTCGATCTAAGTATGAAGGTAAGAATAAATACAATAATGATGAATGGAAAAAAGAGAAAATCCTTTAGCTAGATAAGGGGCGGATGTAGCCAAGTGGATCAAGGCAGTGGATTGTGAATCCACCACGCGCGGGTTCAATTCCCGTCGTTCGCCCATCACATTATTTCAAATTAAAAAAATTCTATTTTCAATATTCCTATTTACGGCGACGAAGAATAAAACTATCACTATATTTTTTCCTTTTCCGACTTCTTCTTCCAAGCGCAGGATAACCCCAAGGAGTTGTGGGTTTTTTTCTACCAATTGGGGCTTTCCCTTCCCCACCTCCATGGGGATGGTCTACAGGGTTCATAACTACTCCTCTTACTACAGGACGCTTACCTATCCAACACTTCGATCCGGCTCTACCCAAACTTTGTTGATTCACCCCAACATTACCCACTTGTCCGACTGTTGCTAAGCAGTTTTTGGATATCAAACGGACCTCCCCGGATGGTAATCTTAATGTGGCTGATTTACCCTCTTTTGCGATCAGCTTCGCTACAGCGCCCGCCGCTCTAGCTAATTGTCCACCCTTTCCAAGCGTGATTTCTATGTTATGTATGGCCGTGCCTAAGGGCATATCGGTTGAAGTAGATTCTTCTTTTAAAAACCCCTTCCCAAACTGTACAAGCTTCTTCCAAAGCATACGGCTTTCTAGATGTATATGATGATATCTAGACAGATGGATCTTTATCTTATATGAATCGTATGATGAAGTACCACATGAGTGGATATATAGGAATCCAAATCTGCCGAATCACTCATGTATGATCTTCTACATCCTAGGTCTCCCCGTTCCATCATCTGGCTTATGTTCTTCATGTAGCATTCAGACCGAATGACTCTATGAAATTACGTCGATACTTCCACATATTACGGGTAACGTAGGAGACATCTCTATTTTTCCCCGGGGGGATCTTTATAATTACCACTGCTTAGCTTTCAATTCGCCTCTGACCATCAAATTAAATGTGAATAACCCGTCCTCCTCTCTTTGAAACAAGGGGCGCTTCCGGTTCTGTGCGTGCTTCAAACAATTTTGTCTTCTCCATATTACCATATCTCTAGAGTCAATAATTTTCTATGAGGAACTACTGAACTCAATCACTTGCTGCCGTTACTCAACAGTTTTCTGTTGAGGTCTATCCCATAGAGGTACTCAAATTGGATCAGTGATTGATTTCTAGGTTTCATCGTAAACCTAATTGGTTACTTCCAATTACGTAAATCAATAGTTCAAACCGCACTCAAAGGTAGGGCATTTCCCATTGATATAGGGACTTCTGTACCAGAAACAATGGTATCTCCAATTATAGCCCCTCTGGGGTGTAAAATATATCTTTTCTCGCCATCCCCATAATGTATGAGACAAATGTATGCATTTCGATTAGGGTCGTATTCTATGGTTACGATTCTACCAGATATGTCTTTTTCATTCCGTCGAAAATCGATTTTACGGTATAGACGCTTATGACCTCCCCCTCTATGTCTTGCGGTAATGATTCCTCTGGCATTACGACCTTTACCACAATGATGCTGTCCACAGATCAAATTATTTCGTGGATTGGATTTCATTTGACTGTCTATGGCTCTATTACGTGTGCTCGGGGTAGAAGTTTTGTATAAATGTATCGCCGTGTTATTAAGTATTTTGCTTTAAGTTCTTTTCTCTATAAGAGGTGGAATAGAATAACCCGGTTGAAGCGTAATGATCATACGTCTGTAATGCATTGTATGTCCCATAATAGGTCTTATTCTTCTACCCTTTCCTGGGAGTCGATGACTATTCATAGCTATTACCTTGACACCAAAGAAGAGTTCGACCCAATGCTTTATTTCTGTCCTAGTTGATCCTGATTCGACATTAGAAGTATATTGATTGTTCCCCAATAACCGAATACTTTTTTCTGTAAATACTGCATATTTGATTCCATCCATAACTCCATTTTCTTCTCTATGAGTTCCAGTATCGATAAGAATTCTAGTTCTTACTGTTCATATGTTATGGTATGAATATACCATACCAATTCGTTATGTATGGATGATGAGATTCCATTGATACAGAGCCAATTCCAATAGACTTATTGAACGTTCCCATTGGCGTGCATCCAGCAGGAATTGAACCTACGAATTTGCCAATTATGAGTTGGGCGCTTTAACCATTCAGCCATGGATGCTTAACAGGGCTCATTGTACATCGTGAATAACCAAATTCCAATTGAAATGAAATCTTTAGGAGGAATCAATGAAAATCTTTAGGAGGAATCAATGAAACGATATCAATTCAAATCCTGGATCTTCGAATTGAGAGAGATATTGAGAGAGATCAAGAATTCTCACTATTTCTTAGATTCATGGATCAAATTCGATTCAGTGGGATCTTTCACTCACATTTTTTTCCACCAAGAACGTTTTATGAAACTCTCTGACCCCCGAATTTGGAGTATCCTACTTTCACGTGATTCACAGGGTTCAACAAGCAATCGATATTTCACGATCAAAGGTGTAGTACTGCTTGTAGTAGTGGTCCTTATATCTCGTATTACCAATCGAAAGATGGTCGAAAGAAAAAATCTCTATTTGATGGGGCTTCTTCCTATACCTATGAATTCCATTGGACCCAGAAATGAGACATTGGAAGAATCTTTTTGGTCTTCCAATATCAATAGGTTGATTGTTTCGCTCCTGTATCTTCCAAAAGAGAAAAAGATTTCTGAGAGTTGTTTCATGGATCCGCAAGAGAGTACTTGGGTTCTCCCAATAAATAAAAAGTGTATCATGCCTGGATCGAACCGGGGTTCGCAGTGGTGGAGGAACCGGATCGGAAAAAAGAGGGATTCTAGTTGTAAGATAGCTAATGAAACCGTAGCTGGAATTGAGATCTCATTCAAAGAGAAAGATAGCAAATATCTGGAGTTTCTTTTTTTATCCTATACGGATGATCCGATCCGCAAGGACCATGATTGGGAATTGTTTGATCGTCTTTCTCCGAGGAAGAAGCGAAACATAATCAACTTGAATTCGGGACAGCTATTCGAAATCTTAGGGAAAGACTTGATTTGTTATCTCATGTCTGCTTTTCGTGAAAAAAGACCAATTGAAGGGGAGGGTTTCTTCAAACAACAAGGAGCTGAGGCAACTATTCAATCCAATGATATTGAGCACGTTTCCCATCTCTTCTCGAGAAACAAGTGGGGTATTTCTTTGCAAAATTGTGCTCAATTTCATATGTGGCAATTCCGCCAAGATCTCTTCGTTAGTTGGGGGAAGAATCAGCACGAATCGGATTTTTTGAGGAACGTATCGAGAGAGAATTGGATTTGGTTAGACAATGTGTGGTTGGTAAACAAGGATCGGTTTTTTAGCAGGGTACGGAATGTATTGTCAAATATTCAATATGATTCCACAAGATCTATTTTCGTTCAAGTAACGGATTCTAGCCAATCGAAAGGATCCTCTGATCAATCCAGAGATCATTTCGATTCCATTAGAAATGAGGATTCAGAATATCACACATTGATCGATCAAACAGAGATTCAGCAACTAAAAGAAAGATCGATTCTTTGGGATCCTTCCTTTCTTCAAACGGAACGAACAGAGATAGAATCAGATCGATTCCCGAAATGCCTTTTTGGATCTTCCTCAATGTCCCGGCTATTTACGAAACGTGAGAAGCAGATGAATAATCATCTGCTTCCGAAAGAAATCGAAGAATTTCTTGGGAATCCTACAAGATCAATTCGTTCTTTTTTCTCTGACAGATGGTCAGAACTTCATCTGGGTTCGAATCCTACTGAGAGGTCCACTAGAGATCAGAAATTTTTGAAGAAAAAACAAGATGTTTCTTTTGTCCCTTCCAGGCGATCGGAAAATAAAGAAATGGTTGATATATTCAAGATAATTACGTATTTACAAAATACCGTCTCAATTCATCCTATTTCATCAGATCCGGGATGTGATATGGTTCCGAAGGATGAACCAGATATGGACAGTTCCAATAAGATTTCATTCTTGAAAAAAAATCCATTTTTGGATTTATTTCATCTATTCCATAACCGGAACAAAGGGGGATACACGTTACACCACGATTTTGAATCAGAAGAGAGATTTCAAGAAATGGCAGATCTATTCACTCTATCAATAACCGAGCCGGATCTGGTGTATCATAGGGGATTTGCCTTTTCTATTGATTCCTACGGGTTGGATCAAAAAAAATTCTTGAATGAGGTATTCAACTCCAGAGATGAATCGAAAAAGAAATCTTTATTGGTTCTACCTCCTCTTTTTTATGAGGAGAATGAATCTTTTTATCGAAGGATCAGAAAAAAATCGGTCCGGATCTACTGCGGGAATGATTTGGAAGATCCAAAACTAAAAACAGCGGTATTTGCTAGCAACAACATCATGGGGGCAGTCAATCAATATAGATTGATCCGAAATCTGATTCAAATCCAATATAGCATCTATGGGTACATAAGAAATGTATCGAATCGATTCTTTTTAATGAATAGATCCAATCGCAACTTCGAATATGGAATTCAAAGGGATCAAATAGGAAATGATACTCTGAATCATATAACTATAATGAAATATACGATCAACCAACATTTATTGAATTTGAAAAAGAGTCAGAAGAAATGGTTTGATCCTCTTATTTCTCGAACCGAGAGATCCATGAATCGGGATCCTGATGCATATAGATACAAATGGTCCAATGGGAGCAAGAATTTACAGGAACATTTGGAACATTTCGTTTCTGAACAGAAGAACCGTTTTCAAGTAGTGTTCGATCGATTACGTATGAATCAATATTCGATTGATTGGTCCGAGGCTATCGACAAACAAGATTTGTCTAAGTCACTTCGTTTCTTTTTGTCCAAGTCACTTCTCTTTTTGTCCAAGTCACTTCCCTTTTTCTTTGTGAGTATCGGGAATACCCCCATTCATAGGTCCGAGATCCACATCTATGAATTGAAAAGTCCGAATGATCAACCCTGCAATCAGTTGTTAGAATCAATAGGTGTTCAAATCGTTCATTTGAATAAATTGAAACCCTTCTTATTGGATGATCGTGATACTTCCCAAAGACCGAAATTCTTGATCAATGGAGGAACAATATTACCATTTTTGTTCAAAAAGATACCAAAGTGGATGATTGACTCATTCCATACTAGAAATAATTGCGGAAAATCCTTTGATAACACGGATTCCTATTTCTCAATGATATCCCACGATCGAGACAATTGGCTGAATCCCGTGAAACCATTTCATAGAAGTTCATTGATATCTTCTTTTTATAAAGCAAATCGACTTCGATTCTTGAATGATCCACATCACTTCTGGTTCTATTGTAACAAAAGATTCCCTTTTTCTGTGGAAAAGACCCGTATCCATAATGATGATCTTACATATGGACAATTCCTCAATATCTTGTTCATTCGCAACAAAAAATTTTCTTTGTGCGTCGGTAAAAAAAAACATATTTTTTGGGAGAGAGAGACTATTTCACCAATCGAGTCACAGGTATCTGTCATACCTAACGATTTTCTACAAAGTGGTGATGAAACGTATAACTTGTACAAATCTTTCCATTTTCCAATTCGATCCGATCCGTTCGTTCGTAGAGCTATTTACTCGATCGCAGACATTTCTGCAACATTTCTAAGAGAGGAACAAATAGTCAATTTTGAAAGAACTTATTGTCGGCCTCTTTCAGATATGAATCTATCTGATTCAGAAGGGAAGAACTTGCATCAGTATCTCAGTTTCAATTCAAACATGGGTTTGATTCACACTCCATGTTCTGAGAAATATTTACCATCCGGAAAGAGGAAAAAACGGAGTCTTTGTCTAAAGAAATACGTTGAGAAAGGGCAGATGTATGGAACCTTTCAACGAGATAGTGCTTTTTCAAATCTCTCAAAATGGAATCTGTTCCAAACATATACGCCATGGTTCCTTACTTCGACAGGGTGCAAATATCTAAATTTCGCCCTTTTAGATACTTTTTCAGACCCATTGCCAATACTAAGTAGCAGTCAAAAATTTGTATCCATTTTTCATGATATTATGTATGGATCAGATATATCATGGCCAATTCCTCAGAGGATTCTTCCACAATGGACTCTGATAAGTGAGATTTCGAATAAGTGTTTACAGAATCTTCTTCTGTCCGAAGAAATGATTCATCGAAATAATGAGTCACCCGTTCCATTGATATGGGCACATCTGAGATCAAGAAATGCTTGGGAGTTCCTCTATTCAATCCTTTTCCTTCTTCTTGTTGCTGGATATCTCGTTCGTATCCATCTTCTCTTTTTTTCCCGAGCCTCTAGTGAGTTACAGACAGAGTTAGAAAAGATAAAATCTTTGATGATTCCATCATACATGATTGAGTTGCGAAAACTTCTGGATAGGTATCCTACATCTGAACTGAATTCTTTTTGGTTAAAGAATCTCTTTCTAGTTGCTCTGGAACAATTAGGAGATTCTCTGGAAGAGATACGGGGTTCCGCTTTTGGTGGCAACATGCTATTGGGTGGTGGTCCCGCTTATGGGGTCAAATCAATATGTTCTAAGAAGAAATATTTGCATATAAATCTCATCGATCTCATAAGTATCATACCAAATCCCATCAATCGAATCACTTTTTCGAGAAATACGAGACATCTAAGTCGTACAAGTAAAGAGATCTATTCATTGATAAGAAAAAGAAAAAATGTGAACGGTGATTGGATTGATGATAAAATGGAATCCTGGGTCGCGAACAGTGATTCGATTGATGATGAAGAAAGAGAATTCTTGGTTCAGTTCTCCACCTTAATGACAGAAAAAAGGATTAATCAAATTCTATTGAGTCTGACTCATAGTGATCCTTTATCAAAGAATGACTCTGGTTATCAAATGATTGAACAACCGGGATCAATTTACTTACGATACTTAGTTGACATTCAGAAAAAGTATCTAATGAATTATGAGTTCAATAGATTCTGTTTAGCAGAAAGACGGATATTCCTTGCTCATTATCAGACAATCACTTATTCACAAACCTCGTGTGGGGCTAATAGTTTTCATTTCCCATCTCATGGAAAACCCTTTTCGCTCCGCTTAGCCCTATCCCCTTCTAGGGGTATTTTAGTGATAGGTTCTATAGGAACTGGACGATCCTGTTTGGTCAAAAACCTAGCGGCAAACTCCTATGTTCCTTTCATTACGGTATTTCCGAACAAGTTCCTGGATGACAAGTCTAAAGAGTATCTTATTGATGATATTGATGATAGTGACGATATCCATATTGATGATAGTGACGATATTGATGATGACCTTGATACGGAGCTGCTAACTATGACGAATGTGCTAACTATGTATATGACGCCGAAAATAGACCGATTTGATATCACCCTTCAATTCGAATTAGCAAAAGCAATGTCTCCTTGCATAATATGGATTCCAAACATTCATGATCTGTATGTGAATGAGTCGAATTACTTATCCCTCGGTCTATTAGAGAACTATCTCTCCAGGGATTGTGAAAGATGTTCCACTAGAAATATTCTTGTTATTGCTTCGACTCATATTCCCCAAAAAGTGGATCCCGCTCTAATAGCTCCGAATAAATTAAATACATGCATTAAGATACGAAGGCTTCTTATTCCACAACAACGAAAGCACTTTTTCATTCTTTCATATACTAGGGGATTTCACTTGGAAAAGAAAATGTTCCATACTAACGGATTCGGGTCCATAACCATGGGTTCCAATGCACGAGATCTTGTAGCACTTAGCAATGAGGCCCTATCAATTAGTATTACACAGAAGAAATCAATTATAGAAACTAATACAATTAGATCCGCTCTTCATAGACAAACTTGGGATTTGCGATCCCAGGTAAGATCGGTTCAGGATCATGGGGTCTTTTTCTATCAGATAGGAAGGGCTGTTGCACAAAATGTACTTCTAAGTAATTGCCCCATAGATCCTATATCTATCTATATGAAGAAGAAATCATGTAAGGAAGGAGATTCCTATTTGTACAAATGGTACTTCAAACTTGGAACGAGCATGAAGAAATTAACGATACTTCTTTATCTTTTGAGTTGTTCTGCCGGATCGGTCGCTCAAGATCTTTGGTCTTCACCCGGACCCGGATCCGGTGAAAAAAATAGGATCACTTCTTATGGATTCGTTGAGAATGATTCTGATCTAGTTCATGGCCTATTAGAAGTAGAAGGCGCTCTGGCGGGATCCTCACGGACAGAAAAGGATTGCAGTCAGTTTGATAATAACCGAGTGACATTACTTCTTCGGTCCGAACCAAGGAATCCGTTAGATATGATGCAAAATGGATCTTTTTCTATCGTTGATCAGAGATTTTTCTATGAAAAATACGAATCGGAGTTTGAAGAAGGGGAAGGGGCCCTCGACCCGCAACAGATAGAGGAGGATTTATTCAATCACATAGTTTGGGCTCCTAGAATATGGCGCCCTTGTGGCAATCTATTTGATTGTATCGAAAGGCCCACTGAATTGGGATTTCCCTATTGGGCCGGGTCATTTCGGGGCAAGCGGATCATTTATCATAAAAAGGATGAGCTTCAAGAGAATGATTCGGAGTTCTTGCAGAGTGGAACCATGCAGTACCAGACACGAGATAGATCGTCCAAAGAACAAGGCTTTTTTCGAATAAGCCAATTCATTTGGGACCCTGCAGATCCATTCTTTTTCCTATTCAAAGATCAGCCCTTTGTCTCTGTGTTTTCGCGTCGAGAATTCTTTGCAGATGAAGAGATGTCAAAGGGGTTTATTACTTCCCAAACAAATCCTTCTACATCTATATATAGACGCGGGTTCATCAAGAATACGCAAGAAAAGCACTTCGAATTGTTGATTCATCGCCAGAGATGGCTTAGAACCAATAGTTCATTATCTAATGGATCTTTCCGTTCTAATACTCCATCCGAGAGTTATCAGTATTTATCAAATCTCTTCCTATCTAACGGAACGCTATTGGATCAAATGGCAAAGACATTGTTGAGAAAGAGATGGCTTTTCCCGGATGAAA